TTCCGTCTGTTTTCTGGGTTTGGAAAAGTGTGAATTTTCAAGAACGGGAATCCTACGATATGGTGGGAATCTCTTATTCTAATCATCCGCGTTTGAAACGTATTTTAATGCCTGAAAGTTGGATAGGGTGGCCTTTGCGTAAAGATTATATTGCCCCCAAATTTTATGAAATCCAAGATGCTCATTGAATGATAAAACATGGATCTTCACTTCTAGAATTCTATAGATTCCAGGCTCTGTTCTCGGTGAAACATAGGAATTTAGGTCTCATTTGTAGTCTGGCTAGGATAACAAACAAGACAAGACACTTAGGGCTTCATTGGGATTCTCAACTTTGAAAGATACTTATTTCGGATGATCCAAGCCAATAGGATGAACCAAATGAGTTCTGCATCATGAACGTTGTCGTGCGCACATCACTTAGACGGACTCTAATAAAGTCATGTAATGTAGGAGGCAATGCAAAAATAGAATTTGAAAAAAAAAAATACAAGGGAATGAAAGGATATCGGATTCGATTTCTATTCGTTTTTTTTTGAAGGAGAGGATAAATCAACTCAAAAAAATAGAAATCTAGAGTCTCATTTCTTAGATACTTTGTCTAAGAAAGTCTTTACCCATCTATCAAATCAAAATAGATGGGATATCTCTCTAAAAACCGAGAGGACTAATATGTATTATGATCTAGACTCTTTATGAATTTAATCAAAATGTATCTCGATTCCTATCAATTACTTTATAGAGGCTCAGCCAAATGAATCGTGTGTCAGGAACCAGGTTTGAACTGGTGACACGAGGATTTTCAGTCCTCTGCTCTACCAGCTGAGCTATCCCGACTATTCCCGATACTGCATCTTCATTTTACTAGAGAAGTTGGGTATATGTCAATTGAAAGGATATTAGAAAGTCTCGTCCGGGTCCCGGAATTTATTGGATCGTCAAAAGAACAACTTAGTAAGTTTCCGGATGAAGAAAAATCTCCATTGTGAATCATTCAAATTCAAATGGGGATTCCTTGCTCAAAGATGTTCATTTGTACACGTATAATCTATACTCACAAAACTCGTGAGAAGAGAAAAACCTTTCCGCTCAGAGTGGTTTGTAAAAGCGTAGGTGAATGGGAAAGAGAAGGAATTTGGAAGCGCTAACGAAAAAAAGGATCAATATAAAGAAAAGGATAGACTCAAGCGTTAGACAGCGAAATGGGCTCTTTGGGGATAGAGGGACTTGAACCCTCACGATTTCTAAAATCGACGGATTTTCCTCTTACTATAAATTGCATTGTTGCCAATATTGACATGTAGAATGGGACTCTATCTTTATTCTCGTCCAATGACTCAATTCTTCAAAAGATCTATCAGACTCTGGAGTGAATGATTTGTCTCTTTATTCTTCAATCTGAATCGATTCACAAGAATTCTTCCATTTTTCATATAACAAATACAGATTCGAGTCGTCATTAATCATTTGATATTTTATAGTATTTCAGTACGCATACCTTACCTATGTATATTATACAGGGTTATCCTTCACTCTTTCTGAAGTTTCAAGAGAAAGATTCCTTTACCAACGTAAGACAATCAACTCCATTTGTTAGAACAGCTTCCATTGAGTCTCTGCACCTATCCTTTTTGATTTTCGCTTTCCGAACCTTTCTTTGTTTTCAGAAAACGGGATTTGGCTCAGGATTGCCCATTTTTGTTAATTCCAGGGTTTCTCTGAATTTGAAAGTTCTCACTTAGTAAGTTTCCCTACCAAGGCTCAATCCAATTAAGTCCGTAGCGTCTACCAATTTCGCCATATCCCCCTTTGAGATTAGGATCTCACTGTGATGTCCTTCCCACTTGTCTTTTATTTCTACCGGCACTATTGAATTTAGTAGAGACTTATTGCTATCTCGAAAAAGTCTTTTCTCATCTTTGCTTTTTGGTCCAATCAAAAACGATTTTATCATTTATGTCTCTACAATTCAATATAAGTGGATCCATCCCATATATCTATCTGTCCCCCTTCCGATCACTTTTCTATGTAATTTCCATTACTTAAACGGTCGATTTTTCGTCCTAAATTCCACCTTTCCGAATGAAGGCGGCGGCATGTCTTATTTGTTATAACTAAGAATTCCATTCAAAAATTAGAATTTGCAAGATAGATAATAGGGAAGAAAAGAGAGAAGGGTAATCAAAAGAATTTCAAATGTCGGTTGAATTCAAAAACAAAAAAATTTTTGAATATTTATTCATTTCTTATTCAATAATCTATAATAGTATTGTGAGAAAGAAGTCGAAATTCGATAGGCCCAAATTAATCGTTATGTTCTATAAGATTTCAGATTTTTTGAAATTCTATAATTTTCTTGTTTTTGATTCATATTTATTATGAATAGCTCAGAATTTCAAAAAAATTGTATTCTAATTAGTTAATAGCAAGCAAGGATTCTGAGAGTTTATTGAATTCCTAGGCGTGTCGAATTTCTCGTATGTCAGCCTACTTAGCTCAGAGGGTAGAGCATCGCATTTGTAATGCGATGGTCATCGGTTCGATTCCGATAGTAGGCTTTTCTCTCTTTCGTTTTTTGATTTTTCATTATTGAGAATGTCCTTTTGAAATCAAAGACTAGTGAAAAAAATGTCTTCCGCTTTTGCTAAAAGTCATCGATTTCTATTAGTAGGTTATAGGAACTTCCAACTAGGACATAAAAAGATCCTTTTCGTTTTCTATATCTATATAGAGAATATAAAGGAAAGAGCTGGATATTTCTTTATCCTTTTCTTTTTCTATATCTATATAAAGAATATAAAGGAAAGAGCTGGATATTTCTTTATCCAATTCAGCTCGTTATTTTTTAATAGTACATTTGAGTCACTTTCACTTCATTTCTCATTTAGTTCAGTTTGAGTTTAGTTTTATTTTGTAAAATGAAATTTCATCAATAAGAGTGAAATATAACTAAGAGGAAGGAGTCTTTATGTCACGTTACCGAGGACCTTGTTTCAAAAAAATACGCCGGCTGGGGGCTTTACCGGGCCTAACTAATAAAAGTCCCAAAGACCGAAAGGATCGTAGAAACCAATCGGGGTCTTGGAAAACATGCCAATATCGTATTCGCCTAGAAGAAAAACAAAAATTGCGTTTTCATTATGGTCTTACAGAACGCCAATTGCTTAAATACGTTCGTATCGCCGGAAAGGCCAAAGGTCCGACAGGTCAGGTTTTACTACAATTACTCGAAATGCGCTTGGATAACATTCTTTTTCGATTGGGTATGGCTCCGACTATTCCTGGAGCTCGCCAATTAGTTAACCATCGACATATTTTAGTAAATGGTCGGATCGTAGACATACCAAGTTATCGCTGCAAACCCCGAGATACTATTACGGCAAAGGATGACGGAAAATCTAAAGTTCTAATTCAAAATTCTCTCGATTCCTCTCCTCACGAGGAATTACCAAACCATTTAACTCTTGACCCAGTGCAATTTAAAGGATTAGTCAATCAAATAATAGATAGTAAATGGGTCGGTTTGGAAATAAATGAATTGCTAGTCGTAGAATATTATTCTCGTCAGACTTAAACCGAACGAAAAAAAAAATTTTCTAATAAGGTAAAGTAATAAGGTAAAGTGCGGACAACTTTGCTCCTTTTCGGCGAAGTAACCTAAGGTTAAGAGAAAGAAGGGTTTGAGCCGTATTTTTCTCTTATTTCGGTATCATAGATCGAGAGGGAGATTTTCTTTCCTTATCTCCCCCTTTCTTTCCAGTCTTTTACGTGCCACAGCCATTAGGAATAGAGAATCTATATCAAAGAACGGTCTAACTGTATGGAAGACTGATATCGATTCTTTTTTGATCTATTGTGGTTAGGAAGATCGGTGCCTTGGGTGAAGGTACGGAAAGAGAGGGATTCGAACCCTCGGTAAACAAAAGCCTACATAGCAGTTCCAATGCTACGCCTTGAACCACTCGGCCATCTCTCCTACATAATGATTATGACCCAAAAACCGAGTGAATTGCGAGTCATTTATCTGAATTATTGGGTAGGTCCGACTAATCAACTCTAACGATAAAAAGCTATCAAAATAGAAAATTTTTGATCCAAGTCAAAGAACGATCTTTCCTTCGAGGCTCCCGCGATAAAGAGAAAATTGCTTTACTTGCGAAAACGGTTAACTCTTCCTGTTTGCCAAAACAAGGTTCTCTTCTTTGTCGGCGTATCCCTTTCTTCCCGATTCAATCACGAAATTCCAAATTAGAACAAATCGACCGATTGAGGGATCTATATTTTATAGACGCGGATTAATGGATCTCTTTAGATCATCATTCTAGTTAGACTACGATTCGATACCCTAAGACTTCTCATCCAATCCAGGTTTCGAGTTATCAACAACAAACTCCTAGGCGCCATCGATCTAGTACAAATTCCTAAACTATCTTTTCTATGGGATTGTTTTTCTATTTGGATTGTCTCGTGTATCCCCGCTATGTACACAAGACAAAATAAAATAGGCGGTTATTCTCTTCTCATCATAGACTGATTATGAGTATTCGATCCTTTTTCTTCTTTGGATCCTAATTCCATCAAAATTTCGTGGGTTATTCTAATCTGTAACTTCAGTGTCATCGGCATCGTTTCCTTCGTTGGTTATACGATTTCATTAGAATGAAATCGAATCAGGTTGCACTATTTTGTTTTTAGTTCTTATCAATTCCTGTGAAAAGGAACAATTTGAATAGTGAATAGTTGAATAGAAGGCACATATTTTTTTTTATTTTGAATGACTCTAATTTTATGTTATTTCGTACTGTACCATTCTTTTCGTTGTGGGATCCTGTTTCCATGAGAGAGAGGGAATGCTAAGAATTTTCGAATGGATTGCTGCCTATGCCTAGACCACGGATAAATGGAAATTTTATTGATAAGACCTTTTCAATTGTAGCCAATATCTTATTACGAATAATTCCGACAACTTCAGGAGAAAAAGAGGCATTTACCTATTACAGAGATGGTGCGATTTGATTTTTTTATTCCTCTTAGTCTTACGAGAAAGACACACGATTCGGGATCGGGATAAAAAGAAAAAGAAATCTACGCTTGTTGAAGGTAAAGTTTGGAAATAGAACAACTCCTTCTGTTGTGTATCCTCGATTAATGCAGCCTCAGATACTAAATTTGAATTGTCGATTCTAGTATTGAGCGAAGGTTTATACCTATCGGTTCGTTATTACAGGTCAATCCTACGCTACTAGTCCCAATAGGCAGCATAGGGGAAGAAGCACTACACCCCGGAATCCATAAACAAAAACTTTGTGAGACATTATCCCTTTCCTTAGCAGGCTCGGGACTACGAAGAATGGTTGGGACAACAAACATCCATCGTGTTTGTATTTTGGATACCCGTAGAACCATCGAAGGCTGTTGAAGTGACTCATTCCCGGAAATTCGGGGGCGCTGAGAACAAAGAAATTGTTGGAGTTATCATTTCTCTCTAGTACCAATATGCTCGATGTTAAGAAAGGATCTCTTGCAGGAAGGTTGGCTAGAGATTTCGTGTAAAAACACCAGCCCTGTTCAGTTCATAATGAGAATATTTTCATCTTTTTTGATTCCCTGTATTATTTTCATTATGCACATAAGAGAGGAGCCGTATGAGATGAAAATCTCATGTACGGTTCTGGAACGGAGATTCTTTGAATTGAATGACGACCGTAACGGATGTCGGCGCAATCCGAAGGAAATTATGCGGAAGCTTTGCAGAATTATTATGAAGCTATGCGACTAGAAATTGATCCCTATGACCGAAGTTATATACTTTATAACATAGGACTTATCCACACAAGTAACGGAGAACATACGAAAGCTTTGGAATATTATTTTCGAGCGCTAGAACGAAACCCATTCTTACCACAAGCTTTTAATAATATGGCCGTGATCTGTCATTACGTGCGACTATCTCCACTATAGAAAGAAAGGGGGAAAGAAAGATCAAATCCGCTAGTAAAGACTAGAAAAATAGGCTTTCTACCTATGCATCGTCTAAACGAACGATTTTTATGAGCTGTAGAAAAGAAAGAACCTTCTTCGAAGTCCAAATATGAAGAAAGAGATATGCCCAGCTGTTTTCTTCTATGGATAAAGGATCTAATTGGTAGAGTAAGCGCCGTAAAGATCAATTCGCGGAGTTTTGTACCGATACAATACTCACTGCTTACTTAGGTCATGATGTGCGATAAATGTTAGGAATCCACTTATGTAATAGAGTGGACCTACTAACGACTAAGGTATTGAGCAGCGGTGTAGGATCAGATCCCAAAGATAGTGAGTCTTTCCTTGAAAGTCTTTTTCAAAAATTCTATAGAAAGTTCGATATAAGATGAAATCGAGATAGTTACCTTTCAGAAAATTCTAACGATAGGATAAATCCTATGCTTTAGTCGTAGGAAGGTGGGAGCGAAGATAAAACTAAAACAGATTATTCATCCAAATTTCAAATTTAAGTTTGAAACTCATGTCATTAGCTTCTTTTGGTTAACACGAAAAATGGGATAGATCTATGAGAAAGCTTATTCAATTCAATAGGGTCGACTACAATTGGATACCAAAAGAGTTGACTGCCGAGCCGTATGAGGTAGGAAACTCTCAAGTACGGTTCGAAGGAAAGGAATTAACCGGCCTATTCCGACCGGGGAGAACAGGCCATTCGACAGGGAGATTCTGACATTGCAGAGGCTTGGTTCGATCAAGCCGCTGAGTATTGGAAACAAGCTATAGCACTTACTCCTAGTAATTATATTGAAGCGCATAATTGGTTGAAGATCACGAGGCGTTTCGAATAAAAGATGACACCATTTCTTTCTTGGAATTCATTTCGTGGAATTCCTTGTTTGTTAACCCCCTCAGTCAACTAAAATCAAGCATTCCCCTGGGAAGAACCAATCAAGGAATTTCATTATATCCCTTCTAAGCCTTCGGGTTCGTCTGCGAGTTCGTAGGGATAAAAGAGAGACAGAGAGCGTCCCAACTATACTTTGTTCTTCTCTTTCTTTTTTCTATAAAAACCTGACTCTGAAAGCGACTAAAAGAGACTTGGAATCGCTGAATCTAGATCCCAGAATATCTTGGAGTAATGGCTAATGGCTGTTCGCGCGATTTGGACTCGAGTCTATTGTATGGAAATCAGACGACGCAGTTCCATTTAAGAACTTGGAATTGAGATCTGAAGATAGGACAAACAAAAAGTCGTTTTTGCATCAATCGAAAGCCCTCAAGGGTTTTTTGAGGATTCAAAGGGTCCGTTGAGCGCCTCATGGCTATGTCATAATAGATCCGAACACTTGCCCCGGATCGACTTCCAGATCCGAATTGCTCTAGTGAATAACGAAAGAAATTACATAGATGGCAGATAGAAAGATAGAAGCGAAAGAGACTCATTCTATCTCTTTTAGATTCACTAATTATTTCACTGTTGGCAGGTCTCTTTGTATGTGTTGTCCGGAAAGAGGA